TTCCTTTTTTGAACCTATTTGGAAACAACTTGAAAAAAGACTTATAAAAGTGAAAAAAAAACGTTTTCTAGCCCTAAAAATTATAAACGAAAGAGCAAAATGGTTTCGAAAAGTATCAAAAGAAAAAACAAGATGGGTTAGAAAAATAGTTCGATTTATAAAAAGAATAATGAAAGAACTTAAAAAAGCAAGTCTAATTCCATTATTTGGATTGAGGGAAGTATATGAATCGAATACAAAAAAAAAAAAATCACTAATAAGTAATCATATAAATCATGAATCGTCCATTCGAATTAGATCTGCGGATTGGACAAATTATTCACTGACAGAAAAAAAGATGAAAGATCTGGCTGATAAGACAAATACAATCAGAAATCAAATCGAAAAAATAACAAAAGAAAAAAAAAATATATTTTTAACTACGTATATAAACATTAGTCCTAACGAAACAAATTGTGATGATAAAAGATTAGAATCACCAAAAAAGATTTGGCAGATATTAAAAAGAAGAAGTGCTCGACTAATGCGCAAATATCACTATTTTTTTTATTTGTTTATTGAAAGGATATACAAAGATATTTTTTTACGTATCATTAATATTCCCAGAATACATGTAAAAATTTTACTTCAATTAAAAAACAAAATAACGGATAATTCCAATGATGAAACAAATAAAAAAGGATTTTATATTGATCAAAATCAAAAAAAGAAAATTTATTTTATTTCGACTATAAAAAAGTTTATTTCTAATATTAGAAATAAAAATTCGCAGATTTTTTGTGACCTTTCTTCGTTGTCACAGGCATATGTATTTTACAAATTATCACAAGCCCAAGTTATCAACAAGCATTACTTGAAATTTTTATTTCAATATCACGGAACAATTCCTTTTATTAAGGATAGAATAAAAAAAGATTTTTTTGGAACACACGGAATATTTCATTTCGAATCAAGGTATAATAAACTTAGCGGTTTTAAAATGAATGAATGGAAAAGCTGGTTAATGGGTAATGATCACTATAAATACAATTTATCTCAGACTAGATGGTCTAGATTAGTACCGCAAAATTGGCGGACTAGAATCAATAAAAATTTTATGGTTCAAAATCAAAACTCAACCAATTTTTATTCATATGAAAAAGACCGATTAATTCATTACAAGAAAGAAAACAATTATGCATATGCAGTAAATTCATTACCGAACCAAAAAGATAAATTAAAAAACTACAAATATGATCTTTTATCAAATAAATATCTGAATTATGAAGATAAGAAAGGTTCATATATTTATGGGTCGCCATTCCAAGTAAACCAGGCAAAAAGGATTTCCTATAATTACAATAATTATAATCCCGAACTTTTTTATTTGCCGAGAGATATAGATCTTGGAAACTATCTACGAGAAGATTCTATTATTGATAGGGATAAAAATCCGGATAGAAAATATTTTGATTGGAGAACTATTAATTTTTGTCTTAGAAAAAAGATCGATATTGAGGAATGGAGAAATAGAGATATCGGGGCCAGCGCCAACATTAATAAAAATACTAAGACTCGGACTAATTATTATCAAATAATTGATAAAATGGATAAAAAAAAAATGGATAAGAAAGTGTTTATGAATCCCCCGATTCATAAACAAATCTGCCCAACCAATCAAACAAAAACATTTTTGGACTGGATGGGAATGAATGAAGAAATCCTAAATTGTCCGATATCAAATCTAGAACTTTGGTTTTTACCAGAATTTGTGTCACTTTATAATACATATAAGATTCAACCGTGGATCATACCAATCAATTTACTTCTTTTTAAATTGAATATAAATAAAAACATTAGTAAAAATATCAACGCAAAGAAAAAAAAAGATAGATTATATAATCCAAAAAAATCTCTTGAATTAGAGAATCAAAATCAAGAAGAAAAACAACAGCCAGTCCAAGGAGATCTTGGATCATATGCACAAAATAACAAAAATATTGGATCTGATCTATCGAAAAAAAAAAATGTTAAAGAAGATTATCGGGGATCATACATTCAAAAAAGCAAAAATAAAAATAAATCCATGATAGGAGCGGAACTAGATTTCTTCCTGAAAAGATATTTTCTTTTTCAATTGAAATGGGATAATGCTTTTAATCAAAAAATACTCAATAATATCAAGGTATATTGCCTACTCCTTAGATTGAGAAATCCAAAGGAAATTGCTATATCCTCTATTCAACGGGACGAAATAAGTTTGGATGTAATGCTGATTCCGAAGTCTACAACTCTTACAAAATTGATAAAAAGGGGACTATTGATTATTGAACCAGCTCGGCTATCCATAAAATGGGACGGACAATTTATCATGTACCAAACCATAGCTATTTCACGGGTGCATAAGAGTAAGCGCCAAACTAATCGAAGATACCAAGAAAAAAGAAATGTTGATAAGAATGGTCTTAATGAATCCATTGCACGACACGAAAATGGGAATAGAAACGATAATTTTTATGATTTTATTGTTCCTGATAATTTTTTATCTCCTAGACGTCGTAGAGAATTGAGAATTCTCATTTGTTTCAATTCAAGAAATGTCAATGTTGGGGATAGAAATCAAGTATTTTGCAATGGGAACAATGTAAAGCGCTGTGGTCAATTTTTTTATGAGGATAAGTATCTTGATGTAGATACAAATCGATTTATTAAGTTCAAATTATTTCTTTGGCCAAATTATCGATTCGAAGATTTTGCTTGTATGAATCGCTATTGGTTTGATACCAATAATGGTAGTCGTTTCATTATGTCAAGGATACATATGTATCCACGATTGATAATTAGTTGATGATCCATTTACATTACATGGATCAAGCGGCATCTCTGACATGGTATATGAACACAAACAAATATATACAGCCTTATGTTGTTATATTAGATTATGGTACATGAGACTGATTACCTGACCTTGATCTTAGCAATTCTATCTAGTAAGTAATGAGTCGTCATAATCTTCTTATCTTAGGTCAAAATTCTTCTCTTTTGTAGGTTAGAAATTTTTTATCTATATTATCTATATTTGAATAAAATTGAAAAAAAAAAAATTGTATTGATTATCAATTAAGTGAATTAAAAAAAAAAAGAAGTCTACGAATAAATCCCGATTATTGTGTATAACAAATTAAAATGACTGGCATTATTATTACTGATTAGTAAAATCTATATTTGTAATGTAAATAAAGAAAAAGGGACGCAGAATTTTTTGTTATGGTTAAAAATTTATTCATTTCAGTTATTTCGCAAGAAGAAAAAAAAGAAAATAGGGGGTCTGTTGAATTTCAAGTATTCAGTTTCACCAATAAGATACGTAGACTTACTTCCCATTTGGAATTGCACAGAAAAGACTATTTATCTCAGAGAGGTCTACGTAAAATTCTGGGAAAACGTCAACGACTCCTGGCTTATTTGTCAAAGAAAAATAGAGTACGCTATAAAGAATTAATTAGTCAATTGGATATTCGGGAGCCAAAAACTCGTTAAGTTCATTTTTTTTTTTTATTTATATTATAATAATAATAATTAGAATTATAAATATTAATTATTATTTTTAATGAACTTCATTTGGTTTTCAGCAATTCGTGGAATAATGAATCGGGGAAAAAATATATGACTGTACCGACTACAAGAAAAGACCTCATGATAGTCAATATGGGTCCTCAACACCCATCAATGCACGGTGTTCTTCGACTCATCATTACTCTAGATGGGGAAAATGTTATTGACTGTGAACCCGTATTGGGTTATTTACACAGAGGAATGGAAAAAATTGCGGAAAATCGAACAATTATACAATATCTTCCTTATGTAACACGTTGGGATTATTTAGCTACTATGTTTACAGAGGCAATAACGGTAAATGGACCAGAACAGTTGGGAAATATCCAAGTACCGAAAAGAGCGAGCTATATTAGAGTAATTATGCTAGAACTGAGTCGTATAGCTTCTCATTTGTTATGGCTTGGCCCTTTTATGGCAGATATCGGTGCGCAGACCCCTTTCTTCTATATTTTCCGAGAGAGGGAATTGATATATGACCTATTCGAATCTTCCACAGGTATGCGAATGATGCATAATTATTTCCGTATCGGAGGGGTGGCTGCTGATCTACCTTATGGCTGGATAGATAAATGCTTGGATTTCTGTGATTATTTTTTAACAGGGGTTACTGAATATCAAAAGCTTATTACGCGTAATCCTATTTTTTTGGAACGAGTTGAAGGGGTGGGTATTATTAGTGGAGAGGAAGCAATAAATTGGGGTTTATCGGGACCAATGCTACGAGCTTCCGGAATTCCGTGGGATCTTCGTAAAATTGATCATTATGAGTCTTACGACGAATTTGATTGGGAAGTACAATGGCAAAAAGAGGGAGATTCACTAGCCCGTTATTTAGTCCGAATCGGTGAAATGGTGGAATCCATCAAAATTATTCAACAAGCCCTGGAAGGAATTCCAGGAGGGCCTTATGAGAATTTAGAGGTACGGCGTTTTGATAAAACAAAGGATTCTGAATGGAATGATTTTGATTATCGATTCATTAGTAAGAAACCTTCGCCCACTTTTGAATTGTCTAAACAAGAACTTTATGTGAGAGTAGAAGCCCCCAAGGGGGAATTGGGAATTTTTCTGGTAGGAGATCGGAGTGTTTTTCCCTGGAGATGGAAAATTCGTCCACCTGGTTTTATCAATTTGCAAATTCTTCCTCAGCTAGTTAAAAAAATGAAATTGGCCGATATTATGACAATACTAGGTAGTATAGATATTATTATGGGAGAAGTTGATCGTTGAAATGATAATTGATACGATAAAAGTACAAGCTATCAATTCTTTTTCCAGATCGGAATCCTTAAAAGAGGTTTATGGGCTCATATGGTTACTTATTCCTATTTTTACTCCTGTATTTGGAATCATAATAGGAGTGCTGGTAATTGTGTGGTTAGAAAGACAAATATCTGCGGGAG